TTTCCTCGCCCGATGGTAGAGGTCGATCCCCTATCACCTTCGGTGCCTCCTTGTGGTCCTTCTCTTTAGCTTTTCCTCGGCCTTTAGAACTAGTTGATAGGCCACTTTCCACATCCGATGCATCGAGATTTCATCTTGGATTTCTAACCTCAAGCCCTATCAAGCAAGGGATTCCTCGTCGGATTCGTTCAAGCCATTGCGAATAAACAATTGGTAGAACTCCGCAACTTGTTAGGAGTAGGGGCTTTCTTGTACGCTTCTCTCCCCCCTATCCTTTAAAGCGAAGTAAACCCTTTGGAACAAGCTTTGGGTCTAATCGGAGGGTAGAGAAATTTCTCCCGCAACCTCGATCGGTCCCATGTACTTCCCTTTGCCTTTCCGCTCACGCCTTGCTTGGACTTGATCCCACCAAATTGAGGCATGACCCGTGCTCAGGAATTTAATCTTCGCACACCTCGGATAGTTCTTTCCAATCAAAGAACTTCTCCACGCTACCTAGCCAATCAAGAAAGTCCTCGGGATGCAATCGGCCATGGAAATCGGGAACGTCCACTTTGATCCCACGATCTCCTTGATCTCGATGCCCTTCTAAGGCCCAGATCAAGCGCTTCCTTATCATTAAAAAAATAGAAATTTGTTCTTCTTCTTTTCTTCTTCATGAATAGTTCTTTGATCATGTGAGCGGATCTAGTCAATCAGATTGGAATGGAATCGGAGGTCTTGAACTCGAGTTTGTGAGATACTCTTGCTGCCACCCTAGCTCTTTAATTTAAGCCCTTTTATTGCCCTAAAAAGAAGACCCGGCTTCCTCTTCTTTTTACGAATCCGGCAAGCGAAAATCCTTTCTTCTCTTGACTTGAGTGATTGCTTGAGTTAAGCCTTCTTGACGTCCCTATTTGAAGCCCTTGGATGATCTTGCGGGCCTTAGTACAACGGATTCCATAGGCTTTTCCCGTGCTCTTCCGAAAGAAGCATCTGGAAATGACTTGTCATGGGCTTATGCGATGAAGAATGATTTGCTCGGGAAAATGTCTTGTGCTTATTAGGGTCGCTCAATTTCCCAAGACTAGAGAAGGGGATTTTCCTACAAAAGATGAAAAGTGCTTAGCTTCAAATGGGATGACTTGTTTACTTCCTTTGAGCCCCATATACACCGTCACCTCTTTTTCGACTGCTAAAGATTCAAAACAAAAAGTAATCTTGATTCTCAGGATGATTCTCCACCTTTCTATCAGTTGCAAGATGAAGAACATGCTTTAGCTTTTAGGTAAAAAAGAAGTGTGTGTGCTATAATTACCGAAGGCTTAGGCTTCTATGGGACCAGCTGAACATGAGGGACCCCTTTCAAAGATAGGGGCACCGATTCTAAAGGCTCTTGCCGGGAATAATTTCATATAACATAGAATAGCCTTAGCCTTATAGAGTATAAAGAGGCTTTCTAAGTTTTTGATGGGCTTGCGGCCTGAGTTCGAGAATGTTATATCCTCAATCGAGTTCCTCCACCAGACATTGAGAGAGTAGTTGCTGATGTGAGATCCGGAGGAGACTCGACTTGCTTCCCTTTACTAGGTTGGGTGCTGGGGGTAGATTTTCTTCAGGGTGCTTCAGATCAATCAGGTTCTTGCAGCTGAACATGCTTCGGGACATCGACCCTATGGTCAGAATCTTCAATCTGGAAGCTTTGCTGGTGCATCAGGCCAACGAGACATGTCCAAGATCATTTGCTACTTTTGCAAGAAGCCAGGTCACGTCACATGATTGCCGACTCTCGCAAGCGGCAGAATGCAAACTCTCGTCGACAGTCAGACACAGCTCATCTTGCTGCTCCCCCTACTGAATCGGAAACTTACCAATCCCCTTACTCCATAGGCCTCTGAAGCATTACTTCTATGATCTTAGGAGCACTCCCACGCCCGACACAGATTGTTTTACCCCACGACAGCGGAAGCAGATTCAGAGGTTGAATCCGTCTTGTCATATCTTTTCCTCCTCTGCTACAGCCCCCCCTTACGCTTACAACATAGGGGGCTGCTTACTTTCTTCGGGTGCATCGAAGGGTGATTCTTCACTTCTTTCTTCTCTTCGTTCTCCATCTAAGTTCCTTATTGTTTAAACTGAAAACTCCGAACAATTCCCTCTAACAAGTCTTGGTACTCTCTCTCGTTATCATCGAATATGTTCTGCTCTTTTTCATCTTCCTGCTCTCCGTGAATCTTCTTTCCGGCTTGAAAAAAAAAATGCTTATATTCACTTCTCTCCTACCTCCTGTCTTGTAGAGGATCATGCGAAAGGTATTTTATGGAGTAAGGGGATTGGGAAGGACCGTAGAGTTGGCAAGCTCTCTTTTTTGGAGAAACTTCGTTTACCTCAGTCTTTTGCCTTTTTTGCTGTGTCTGGTGTTGTTTCCTCTACTCCCCTTTTTTTGTTGTGTTGTGGCATCGTAGATTAGGACATGTCTCCAGCCCAAGACTTTTTTATTTGATTTCTACTGGGGTCTGTACCTAACATTGAGATTTCTACTTGTATGGGTTGGGATAAAACTCTTCCTTTTTGAAAGATAAAGACGCTCTTTCTACTTCTCCTTTTGATCTTGTGTCCGAAGCCCATCCTGCCTCTCTGTTATCGAAAGGAGGATCATCCGTATATGTCATTTTTGACAAAACAATGAAAAAATTGAATAAAATCAAGGTAGTTTACTTGCTTACTTGTTAAGGGTTTCCGTTCTGATTCTTGAGGTGAATATATCTCCGCCGCCTTCCGAACTCTGCTTGCTTCAACTCACTTCACTTACAAAGCGCTTTCCCAACGATCCTGCCTCTACACTCCTCAGCAGAATGGAGTTGCCGAGCGGACGCCATATATTGGAGACAGCTCGCTCTCTCTTGCTCTCAGCTTCTGTCCCCAGTCAATTTTTGACTGAAGCTGACTGCCTTATATTTTTTGAACCCTTCCTCTGTCATCTCTGGTCTCTCTCTTTTTGAAAGAAGATTTTCGACCCCGCCTGACTATGAAGAGCTTCGAGTCTATCGGGAGAGGATGTGGTGGTAACTCCCGCAGCTTCGTCTAGAGCGGGGCGTCCTGCCGTGTAGGAAGACTCACCCTAGCCACTATAGCGACCCCACCCCCAACTCTAGCTGAGAAGCACCCTCCATCCACTTTCCCTTTTCCGTGTGCCCAAAAGCCTGCCCGCCCGGTTTATGAGCCCCTTTCCGATTCCGTCACCCAATCTCATGAGAAGCAAGCCCAGCGGGCCCTGCCTTAACCTGTCCCCAGACAGCCAGCCCTCACCAGGCTGCTGGCATTGCTAAATGCTCCGACACGAAGCAAGCTCTCCCGAATACGACAGATGCGGAAGTGGCTAAAAGAGTCGGAGGAAGAAAGTAGTTGGGCAACTGTATGCACGAGGGTACATTAGTATTCTGGGAATTGGCAACATTGACAGAAAAAAGAAGAAAAGACAGAAAAGGGGAAGGGGGTAGGAATAAACTTTTTTTAGTTTAGCTATACTAATACTAAAGTGAAAGTTTAAAGTAAGTAGTCGGCCTAACCTTCGGTTCCCGTAACTCAGTTTTTCTTTCTTACTTCTTATGTACTTTTTTACTTTTTTTGAAGTGTGGGGCAAAGGGCGCCCTCTACTTCTACTTTTAACTAAACGCGAACAGCCGGCATTGCAAGCAGATAGAGAGCCCCCGCCCGTTTGAGTCGTTGCGAGCCGGAAAGCGTACCGGCAGTTTGAGTCGCGAAAGGGCCGCTTGCTTAATTACCAATAATAATTAAAAATGAAACTAATAACTAATAAACTAATACTAATAATAATAAATATTGTATTGTATATATATTATTAATTCTATATTATTATTATTATTATTATTATTATTATTAGAAATAGAATATAGAATATATAAAATAATAATAATATATATATATTATTATTATTATATATCTATTATCTATCTATAAACAAATAATAAAATCCTTTTTTTTTCATTCCTGGGAAGAGGAAGAAGCAGATAGAGCAAAGACCTCCCCTTTCCGTCCGCTCTTCCCGAAGTGAGCAAATTGCATGTAGAGATCCGTAGGGGCTTATAGTTTAATTGGTTGAAACGTACCGCTCATAACGGTTAGATTGTAGGTTCGAGCCCTACTAAGCCTACCACCCCTTCTCTTCACCCGAAATAAGGAAGTCGAAGTCCCCGCCACCCTGCGGATCTCAATCTAGCGACGGCACCTGGAACCACACAGCTGCCGCTGCCCTTCGTTATCGCTCCTACGCTTACCACTCACCTACGCTCTTGCAGCATGCCCCTTCGGGCAATAAGGCTTTCGTAATACGCGAAGCAGCTGAGCGATAGCTCTGCTATATTCTCGCGATGGCGAAGAATCGAAGAGCGAAGTTACAACTTTAGGCGAAGAGCGATAGCGAAACCCTTAACTGAAGTCTTCTTGTTTTGTTCTCGAACAACGATCATTCATTACAGCCGGCCCGACCAAAGACGGAAAGCCCGGCCCCGGCAAGCTAGATTATGGAACTGATCTGACCAAACAGGGTCTAATGGAACAAGATTTCGATCTCAATAAGGAATTGGAATCTGGAAGGGCCGGCAAGAATCAATGCGATAGCGAGGTTGAGCAGTAGCGAGGGGCGATAACGAAGGCGTGGTTCATCCTTTAAGAGAGAGTAGACGCGAAGGTTCGGATCGAAGATCTTCGCGAGACGGCCCATGAATCTCGAGAATCGAGCGCGGGGCTTGAAGACCCTACCGCATTCTGGCCCCGGGGCCTTCAATTGGTCCTTTCTCTCTTCTCTTTTACCAGTGAGTGGTGAGTTTTGGGTACCTCTTGGATTCAGAGTTTGTTCCAACAGCTGCCACACGTGAGATCCTGATCGTCTTTCTCCCAGTGTTGTTGCCTGCTCCTGCTGGGGGAAGGAAAGTGGGGTTTCCTTCCAGGGCCGGAGAAGGTCAAAGTCTGGGCCTGGGCGGGCTGCCAGGTTTCGCCTA